ATCGTAAGCTAAACCCGTGCTGACGAATAACCAACCCGCAATGAAAAGGGAAGGTATAGTAATGCTATGAATGACCCAGTATCGAATACTGGTAATAATATCAGCAAAAGAACGTTCTCCTGTGCTTCCAGACATGCCGAGCTCCACGTATTCTTGTACAGTCAAAAAGGGGATCGATTCCGTAAAAGATGAGATCAGTAAATGGGAATTCACTGAAATTGAATCTTTGTGAGATCGTCAATAGGGTACCAAGGGTGTCTTTAGAGTATACCGAATCAGTATAGCTATCCTTCTTCTGACACAGCAACGCAATTTCACAATTAGTATCTAAATGGAGTGCTAGAGACTTTCTTTTTTCTTTTATTGTTGCCTGTCGATGTAGTATTCTATACTATTCAATAAAAAAATTTTCAAATTCCTGTAGTAGTATAAGGGTTCTCTCCATTATCGGCTTCGGATTAGAAACTGAAGATCAGATAAAATGTGAATACAACGGATTGCTTTCAAATAATTCGCGAGTGGGATTATCATATTCCATTCTCCTACACCTACAATTCAATTAGATCCAAAATATAAAAATATTCTTTCTTTTTGTGTTTGTAGAAGATGTTTTTTGTTGGAACCTCCCCCCCCTTTTTTTTTTCATTTTTAAGGAATTGGTTAGTTGTCCAGTAAGAAGTAAGACTAGCCGATAGCCTTCGACGAAAGAAAGAGAACAAAGAAGAAAATAATCAATATTCGCGATGCACGCATTGTTGTATTAGAACCAAAAGGCCGTTCTTGATCGAATTATAATTATAAAAGGGCGGGGGGCTCTCTAATTCTCTAATTTAAGATATGTAAAGAAAAAATGTATAAGTTTCGCACGATTAGATCATGCGAAACTCTTTTTCTTTTCATTAGAGATATTATGAGAATGAACCTACTACTGAATCTAATGAGGTCAAATCAAATTAAAGTAAAAAAGAAAAGGGAAAGTAATAAAGTAAAGTTAAAGTAAAAAAAGGGAGATTCTAGTATAATATAAGGTCATTCTTTGTTCGAAAATACACAATGTATTCGATACAATAATAAAAAAAAGATCAAAATCAAAATAGAAATGATTTTCCAATTTTAAAGCGATTCAATTTCATTTTTTGAATGAAGTTACACAACAGAGTTTTTTATTATTTCTAATTTTGATTATTAATTATAATATATAATATTAGTATAAGAATATTAGTTTTTAAGATGAATCTGTTGATTGGGAATTAGGGGATGCTCAGATATCACAGATGATGAATTGATTTCTTACCTATGTCACTCCCATTTTTTTTTATTACTGTTTAGAAGGATTGATGAATCAAAAACTTTCAATTGAAAGAATAAGTGGAATTGGTCTTTTTGCCTATTCTTGTTTGTATCTTTCAAAAATTTGAATTTAGGGAAATGCTTTCTAAACATATGTATAAAAAGACCATATTTCATTTAGCTTCTTTATGCTTACTATAACTAGTTATTTCGGTTTTCTACTAGCGGTTTTAACTATAACCTCAGCTCTATTTATCGGGTTGAACAAGATACGACTTATTTGAAATTAATTGAACAAACGATTCATAAAAAAACGAAATCTTTCTGTGTTATTCCATATATTCTATAGTTTCTTAAGTTTCTTACCGTGTCAATTTCCAATTTTTGGTCATTGAGATTCATGGGCAATATGAATTACTAGTTAAGAATAGATATTACCTCCCCTTTTCCTCTTTCAAACAAATTGAAATGATTGAAGTTTTTCTATTTGGAATTGTCTTAGGTCTAATTCCTATTACTTTGGCTGGATTATTTGTAACCGCATATTTACAATACAGACGCGGTGATCAGTTGGACCTTTAATTAATTAATAGCTCTTTTTTTGATTGACCCCTACTTGCTTTATTAATTTTAATACATAGGGCAGGGGTCAAATTGAAATTGCTGTTCAATTATTTCATTTCAGTGTAATTTTCGACCTAAGAATAACAAGAATGGGATCACGCTCTGTAGGATTTGAACCTACGACATCGGGTTTTGGAGACCCGCGTTCTACCGAACTGAACTAAGAGCGCTTTATTATCACACTAAATATTTTGTAAGTAACCCTAATATATTATATTTTTGCATGCGTATCCTATTCTATAGTAGAATAGAGTCAAATGAAAGATTGATCATGTTATGGATGACCAATTTAATCGATTTCAATTGATCCCTTCGTTACGATTCCTGCTCATAAGATAAGTAATAGAATAGGTAGGGATGACAGGATTTGAACCCGTGACATTTTGTACCCAAAACAAACGCGCTACCAAGCTGCGCTACATCCCTTTCAATTGGGTTACAGTGTCATTGTAGAGAATACCCGTATTGTTTTCCACATCTTTATTTACTCCATTTCTATACAAAAATTATCTTGTCATTTCTTCTTTTTGATCTCATATCATAGAACATATAATTAATTAATTAATAATTAATTATAATAAACTACTTATATGCGTTACGTATAATGAAACCCGCTGTAAAAAAAATGAATATTTTGGGGAAATGCTGGTACAGAAAAGGGCACGTTTTTTTTAAGAAAAGGAATATTCTACTGAATCGTTGTACATTTCAATTTGAATTAGGGATTCCGCGGACAAATACAAGCGATCATTAACTCCATATATGTCTGATCATATATGTATTACAAATTCCAATAAAGAAGGAGGATTTCAAATAAAATGCGAGATCTAAAAACATATCTCTCCGTGGCGCCGGTAGTAAGTACTATATGGTTCGGGTTTTTAGCAGGTCTATTGATAGAGATCAATCGTTTATTTCCGGATGCGCTGATATTCCCCTTTTTTTCATTCTAGTTAGTAACATGGGAAGTGGTGAAGAAGATTAGGGATTTAATAAAATCTCTGTGACTAATCCCTCCCCTTCCCATCTTTTAATTTTAGAATTTTTAAAATTCGAATAAGTTCGAAAAGAGAAAGAATAAAAGTGGATTCAAATTCAGTGAAACTCGGAACTCGGGCCTGAGGCCCGAGGCTCGAATTAAAATAAAATTTTTAATTTAAATAATTTAAATTAAAATAATTAAAAAGAGAATGAGAACGGAAATGGAAATTGATGGATAGGTCAACAATATCATACAAAATACTTAAATGAAAGACGAAACGCTATATTGGGATTAGAAATGTAGTTAGAAATCATTGTATTACTTATTATTACTATCTTGATTGCAACGAAATTTTTCATAATTTTATTTCGAGTTAGCAACTTCTATTTTTTTTTTTTCGTTCCTTTTTTCTCTTTGGATCGCAAAATAGAATAGTTGAGTGAATCAAAAATTCAAAGGGGGTTCATGGCCAAGGGGAAAGATGTTCGAGTAACAGTTATTTTGGAATGTACCAATTGTGCTGTTCGAAATGATGCTAATAAGGAATCAAAGAGGGTTGGTATTTCCAGATATATTACTCAAAAGAATCGACACAATACGCCTAGTCGATTGGAATTGAGAAAATTCTGTCCCTTTTGTTACAAATATACAATTCATGGGGAGATAAAGAAATAGATGGAACCGATTACACGTATGTATTGTATGTCATCCTTCCAAGGAAGATGACAAATGTCATATACCATATATTATATATAACATATATTTAAAGATAAACAAACCAAAAAGAAATCCCCGACAAAATTAGGATTTTCGGGATAAGGAATAAACAAATCATGGATAAATCCAAGCGACTCTATTTTAAATCCAAGCGATCTTTTCGTAGGCGTTTGCCCCCGATTGGGTCGGGGGATCGAATTGATTATAGAAACATGAGTTTAATTAGTCGATTTATTAGTGAACAAGGAAAGATATTATCTAGACGGGTGAATAGATTAAACTTAAAACAACAACGATTAATTACTATTGCTATCAAGCAAGCTCGTATTTTATCTTTGTTACCCTTTCTTAATAATGAGAAACAATTTGAAAGAGGTGAGTCGGCTGCTAGAACCGCGGGTCTTAGAATCAAAAAGGGGGATAGGCTTACTCTTCACTTGAATCAAAATTCCAATACGAACTCAAAGGCGGATTGATGTTTTGTTCGAAAAATTCGCGAATTAAGATGTGAGTGTCGTGTCATAAGAAAAAAAGGATCGGGGAAAAAGAAGAAATCTTTTTTTATTGAACGTCTTGTTTGTTCATTTTGACGACTTTATCATATTATTTGATTATATTTTATCATACTAATTTCTATTCTACCTTCCCGGAGTTAATTTTACAGCGCACTCCATTAAAATTTAAAACATTCCTATGGAGTCCTTCCAATCTACTTATTTTATAATCTCAGTGGAAATCATAGAAAGACAATTTCTATTTAATATAGCTATTTGCGCAAGTATTTTACGATTAAGAAGCAACTGCTTCTTGTACAGATTGTGTATGAAAATATTATAACTATAGTATACTAAATTCCCTCGAATTGCTGCATTTATCCGAGTGATCCACAAACGGCGAAAATATCTCTTTTGCCTACCTCTATCCCGATAAGCCGAAAACAAAGCTCTTATTTTCTGTTGAGTAATAGTTCGAGTAAGTCTTGAATGAGCCCCTCGAAAGCTTGATGCAAATAAACGAATTTTTGTTCTACGTCTCCGAGCTATACATCCTCGTTTAATTCTGGTCATTGAATAAATGAAACTTTGATAAATAACTAATTGATTTCTTTTCTTTCAGTTATTCCCTTCCCCTTTACTAGTTTGTTAATAACAAAACGGATCCTTCCAATGTATAAAATAAAAACTCCAACGGCTTTTGCTACTATAACCTTCCCGCCCACGATTTTTTCTTTTTTTTTATAGGCATTTTACCTCGAAATAAGAAATAATATTGATATTGATACTAGATATTAAAAAAAGCATATTAATATTAAATAAAAACAAAAAGTAGTAAATATAAAATAGAAATGAATAAAAAAAAAAATAGTGGGTTCCATCGTTTCTATGGTTACTTCTTAAACGGCGAGATCCCTTCTATACACCGGAGCCCCTTCTTTTCTTTCATTTAATCAATGCTATTGTTAACTTGTACAGTTCACACTCTTTGGCTCTACCCATGAATTATTCAGTAATCCGTCTTTCACAACGAGATCCACTTATACAGTAACGGTATTTAATTATGAAGATTAACTGTGTAGCTGACCCTCTTAGTCCGTTGTTGAAAGAGTAAGGGCGTAATCTTTCTTGCCTTTAAATGGGATTCCCCCCGCTTAATGGATAAACATTTGCTACCAATGGGAAATTCTTTCTCATCTTAAATTGAAAATGGAGACGATTGGATTTACACCACTAGAAACCATAAATTTTGATACACAATAGAAGGGTATGATAGATACTTTTTAGATAGTGAATGGAGTTCTTCCGTTTTATTTTATCTTATTTACTGTTACTGATCACTGATACTGGAAAAATAGGTTCTTTTCTTTTGCCCCAGTCCATGCTCTGAACGAGTCACACATACACCCTAGTACATGTTCCTCGTCGCTGAGGGCATCCCCCAAGGGCGGGGGATTTCGTAACATTTCTGATTGGCTGTCTCGTCTTTCTAATAAGTTGTTTAATAGTTGGCATGTTTACTCGTATACATAATGAGCTGGTTTAGATCGATCCTAACCGGCCGATTAGGAATTACTTCTATAGTAATAAATTAATTAATAGAATACTCTATCAAACCCAGTAAGAAGATAAAATTTCAAATGGCGTATTTGTATTTGCGCGAAATCCCTGTTATTTTTTATTCTACCCCTACATGATCAACAATTCCATGAGCTTGGGCTTCTGTTGCTGACATAAAAACATCTCTTTCCATGTCTTCGGATACAACCCATAGAGGTGTGCCTGTTCTTTGTACATAAACCCTTGTAATGGTTTCGCGCAGCTTCATCATTTCTTCCGCTTCCAGGATAAATTCTCCTGCGGGTGCCTCATAAAAAGAACTAGCAGGTTGATGGATCATTACCCTGATTATATAACCTAATAAATGGTTCTTCTATCTCGAAGAGAAATCAAAGAGAATAAATTAAATAACGAGTAATGATATGAAAACCAAAAGATAGAATTGAACAACCGTACAGGCATCTTTTGCGCATTGCATACGGCTATACAATGGAATTTACTTTATAACCTCCATTCCATTGAAGAAGTATAAAATCAAATTCAAATATTCAAATATAGGGCCTATCAGACCCCGATCGGTAAATAATCCAATAACCATCCTTCATTTTATTTTGGAGTAGTTAAAACATACTATGATGGTTCCGTTGCTTTATATATTTATTTAGTCTGTTATTAAGCAATCCCAAAGTTTCTTTTTTTTGTATTCTTTCCTAAGATAAATATTGTTATTATACCTCTGGTGTGAAAACAAAAAAGTTTGTGACGCTGCAATAGGCTTCCGATAAATCAGATAAAATCGGAAATGCCCTTTATCTCATACTATTCGTTCGATATATAATCTAATGATTGATTTTTGAAAAAAAAAAAAACAAAAATAAAAAAAAAAGGTTTCTCATATCGAATTCAAAATGCCATGCTATTATTACTTAATAGTCATATTTCATATGGCGAAGGCATAGTCTTCTTTTTTCTCTCAAATACAAAATTCATTGGCGCCGAGCATGAGGGAATGCTAGACGTTTGGTAATTTCTCCTCCGACCAGAAGAAAAGATCCTATTGAAGCGGCCAATCCCATGCATATTGTCTGTACATCTGGTTGTACAAATTGCATAGTATCATAAATAGCTACTCCGGGTATTACCCACCCCCCGGGTGAGTTTATAAACAAATACAGATCTTTGCTATCATCCTCTAGACTGAGATATACCATAAGACCAATAATTTGATTCGAGAGATCGCTATCAACCTCTTGGCCTAAAAAAAGTAATCTTGCTCGATAAAGTCGGTTGATTAGGATATAATTGTATCCTTAGGAACCGTACGCGCACCTTTTGATGCATACGGTTTACCAAAAATCGCGCAAAAAAAAAAGAATCAATGTGTAGATTGCAGCCCTCATTCTTTTTTATTTTCATAGGGGGCTCCTTCTAACAAAGGGCTTTTTTTCTTCCATTTTTCAAGAAGGATTTGTTTTGGCCTGTCTACTTTACCTATATATAAATAATATATATATATAAATAATTTACTAAACTTATCGAATGAACTTCTCATTGATGTATTGTTTCATCGAGATCGAATCCAAATAACGATGCCATTTTCTTGTTCCTGAATGGGCTTTTTCAATTTTTTTAGGTTTATGCTCTACTCCGAGTAAAGATAGGCCCGATTTTTATTTGCACATATAGGGCAAATGTCCCAATACCACGTCTTTTTGCTATGGCTTTTTTTATTTTTCAATTTCATTTATTTCATGTCTTCCACTAAATATTCAATGTATTCATTATATTAAATGTATTCATTATATTACTCGATTGATTAAACAGTTTGAGATCGCTCCTGTTTATAAATAGAATATTATAAAAGTAGTAATCTTAGATATATTACCAATTGGGTTTTTTCTAAACGGAGCCTGGATACTTCATTTTTTTGGTCCAGTCGAGCCAACCATAAATTATTCTAATTGATAATATTAATCTGATACCCCTACAAAAAATAAATAGGATTAAATTGTATTTCACGCTCCAAACTTTTGATAATTCAATCAATCTTTTTTGGGCGAAAGAGGGGATATCTCGATCAGGGGAGAGAATGGGGAAATTCCATGTGACCCAATATATCTGACAAGTCGCACTATATGTCAACCCACGATGCATCTTCCTCTCCAGGACTTCGAAAAGGTACTTTTGGAACACCAATAGGCATAAAATGAAAGAAAAAAAATTAAGTACTATATCTTACTTTGATGTGGAAGCGTAACAACGGGTTTATTGTCTTAATAAGATTAGCCTTTATCATAGTTTATCCATAAATTGAATAAGTTCATAACAATAACATAAAAAAAGAAAACCGAATGATTATGACTAAAGGAAAATTTTTACGAAACGAATGGGTCTTTGGAATGATATGAACAAATGGGTATGTCTTCACTCAGAGAAAATTAAAGTGGGATCAATCCCCTCTACCATTGCGTATTGGTACTTATCGGGTATAGAATAGATCTGCTTATTTTTGTTCCTACAAATGGAATTCGTCTATTATTACTATCTATTATTATTATTACTAAAAGAATAGAACAAATATTAATTCTTTCCTCGAGAAAATCTACCGAAAGAGTGGGTCCAGAGCATAGTTTTTTTACTTTTTACAATGCAATAAAGTTACATAGTGTCTATTATTCGTTGATTAAAGGGGTATTTCCATGGGTTTGCCTTGGTATCGTGTTCATACCGTCGTATTGAATGATCCGGGTCGTTTGATTTCTGTTCATATAATGCATACAGCTCTAGTTGCTGGTTGGGCCGGTTCGATGGCTCTATACGAACTAGCGGTTTTTGATCCCTCTGACCCCGTTCTTGATCCAATGTGGAGACAGGGTATGTTTGTTATACCCTTCATGACTCGTTTAGGAATAACCAATTCATGGGGCGGTTGGAGTATCACAGGAGGTACTATAACGAATCCGGGTATTTGGAGTTACGAAGGTGTGGCCGGGGCACATATTGTGTTTTCTGGCTTATGCTTTTTGGCAGCTATTTGGCATTGGGTGTACTGGGATCTAGAAATATTTTCTGATGAACGTACAGGAAAACCTTCTTTAGATTTACCTAAGATTTTTGGAATTCATTTATTTCTTTCAGGGTTGGCTTGTTTTGGGTTTGGCGCATTTCATGTAACGGGGTTGTATGGTCCTGGAATATGGGTGTCCGATCCTTATGGACTAACCGGAAGGGTACAATCCGTAAATCCAGCGTGGGGTGTGGAAGGTTTTGATCCTTTTGTTCCGGGAGGAATAGCCTCTCATCATATTGCAGCAGGGACATTGGGCATATTAGCCGGCCTATTCCATCTTAGTGTCCGTCCGCCCCAACGTCTATACAAAGGATTACGCATGGGAAATATTGAAACCGTCCTTTCCAGCAGTATCGCTGCTGTCTTTTTTGCCGCTTTTGTTGTTGCTGGAACTATGTGGTATGGTTCAGCAACTACCCCGATTGAATTATTTGGTCCCACTCGTTATCAATGGGATCAGGGATACTTCCAGCAAGAAATATATCGAAGAGTTAGCGCTGGGATAGCCGAAAATCAAAGTTTATCAGAGGCTTGGTCTAAAATTCCTGAAAAATTGGCTTTTTATGATTACATCGGTAATAATCCGGCAAAGGGGGGATTATTCAGAGCGGGCTCAATGGACAACGGGGATGGAATAGCTGTTGGGTGGTTAGGACACCCTATCTTTAGAGATAAGGAAGGGCGTGAACTTTTTGTACGTCGTATGCCCACTTTTTTTGAAACATTTCCGGTTGTTTTGGTAGACGGAGACGGTATTGTTAGAGCCGATGTTCCGTTTCGAAGGGCAGAGTCGAAGTATAGTGTCGAACAAGTAGGTGTAACTGTGGAGTTCTATGGTGGCGAACTGAATGGAGTCAGTTATAGTGATCCTGCTACTGTGAAAAAATATGCTCGACGCGCTCAATTGGGCGAAATTTTTGAATTAGATCGTGCTACTTTGAAATCCGATGGTGTTTTTCGTAGCAGTCCAAGGGGTTGGTTTACTTTTGGCCATGCTTCATTTGCTCTGCTCTTCTTCTTCGGACATATTTGGCATGGCGCTAGAACCTTGTTCCGAGATGTTTTTGCCGGTATTGACCCAGATTTGGATGCTCAAGTAGAATTTGGAACATTCCAAAAACTTGGGGATCCGACTACAAGACGACAAGTAGTCTGATACAAGATTGATTTCTTACTTTTATTTTTGTGATTTAACATAGACAGGGAGCCGGATAAATCTTGATTTGAATCGCTGCCTTTGCCCTTTCTTTGACTCTTTCTCTTTAGTTATCCGGGAGACGACCCAAAATAAACAGGCATGGAAGCTATAATTGTAAACCACAATTGAATCTATGGAAGCATTGGTTTATACATTCCTCTTAGTCTCGACTCTGGGAATAATATTTTTCGCCATCTTTTTTCGGGAACCACCTAAAGTTCCAACTAAAAAGATGAAATGATTTTTTATTATCTCGATTGAAGTAATGAGCCTCCCAATATTGGGAGGCTCATTACTTCAACTAGTCTCCGTGTTCCTCGAATGGATCTCTTAGTTGTTGAGAGGGTTGCCCAAAAGCAGTATATAAGGCGTACCCAGTAAAACTTACAAGTAAACCAGATATAGAGATGGCAACTAAGGTTGCTGTTTCCATTATTATATAATTTTAAGACCACAATGGATCTATGCTAAGATCATTTATTTACAATATAATGGTATACAAAGTCAACGGCTCTCACTGAATACAAAATAGGATTTATGGCTACACAAACCGTTGAGAATAGTTCTAGATCTGGTCCAAGACGAACCATTGTAGGGGATTTATTGAAACCACTGAATTCGGAATATGGTAAAGTAGCTCCAGGTTGGGGAACTACTCCTTTGATGGGTATTGCAATGGCTCTATTTGCGATATTCCTATCTATTATTTTGGAGATTTATAATTCTTCCATTTTACTGGATGGAATTTCAATGAATTAGATTCACAAGAACTACTAAATCGCTTTTCACTACAAAGTGAATCATTTAGGTCGTTTTTAGCCCATTCTATTTTTGGGTAGTTCGACCGTGGAATTTCTTTGTTTCTGTATTTCCGGAATATGAGTGTGTGACTTGTTATAATTGATCCTATGGATACTACAGAGAGTGGTTCTGTCATCTTGATACAGATGGTTTTACCTCGTCGGATATTCATTCTAGTATCCGGAACGCGCGGAATATAGGAAATAGATTACAAACTATTCTAACTATGATTCATATTTTATATTAAGACCTCGCGGGCCGGACTCCAAAAAAAAAGAGTTAACCCCCAAATAGTTAAAAAAGGGGGTTAGAAGTGATAAATCGACAGATTTTTATTCTTTTTCCCGTTTATGCTTATTTTAATTAAGGGACAAACCTTTCTTTAAATTTTTATTCAGTATATCTATTCATTGAATAAGTGATGATCCAACGATTCTTACTCAGGGAATTTTTGGACTTAGTTTGAAGGTTTTCTTGAATCATCGTGGTTGTAGTATGAATCTGAGGTTTTAATCGATTCATAGGGTCTTAACAAGAGAATTCCTATCAATAATAAAGAAAACAGAAGTACAACCGCGTTACACACAAATAAGAATAACAAGAATAACAAATAAAAGAAAATAAAAAAAAATAGGTAAATAGAGGATTCAAGAGGCCTGTAACAATCAACATAAAGACGAATGAGCCAACTTGATATTTTTTAGCATTATAACCACAAAGAAGAGCTTTCAGAAAAGAAGAGCTTTCAGATTTTTATTCTTTCGTATCTTTAGAGAAAAAGAAAGAGTGAATCATAGGAGGAAAGATAAATAAGTTTCAAACTTTTTATTACACATATCCATTCTAGCCAGTATTTGGGTGGTTTTTGTTTGAGCCGTACGAAATGAAATTCTCATATACGGTTCTCAGAGGGGGAGTTCCCTGGATTTACCTATCTCAATAAAGTATATGATTGGTTCGAAGAACGTCTTGAGATTCAGGCGATTGCAGATGATATAACTAGTAAATATGTCCCTCCCCATGTGAACATATTTTATTGTTTAGGCGGAATTACACTTACTTGTTTTTTAGTACAAGTAGCTACGGGATTTGCTATGACTTTTTACTATCGCCCAACGGTTACTGAGGCTTTTGCTTCCGTTCAATATATAATGACTGAAGCTAACTTTGGTTGGTTAATCCGATCAGTTCATCGATGGTCCGCAAGTATGATGGTGCTAATGATGATCCTGCACGTATTTCGTGTGTATCTCACCGGTGGCTTTAAAAAACCTCGTGAATTGACTTGGGTTACAGGTGTAGTTTTAGCTGTATTGACCGCATCTTTTGGCGTGACTGGTTATTCCTTACCCCGGGACCAAATTGGTTATTGGGCAGTCAAAATTGTAACAGGCGTACCGGAAGCTATTCCTGTAATAGGATCGCCTTTGGTAGAGTTATTGCGCGGAAGTGCTAGTGTAGGACAATCCACCCTGACTCGTTTTTATAGTTTACACACTTTTGTATTACCTCTACTTACTGCCGTATTTATGTTAATGCACTTCCCAATGATACGTAAGCAAGGCATCTCTGGTCCTTTATAGAGAAGAAATAGTATTATAGATCATAGATATTTGTAATCAGTCATTTATCACTTCACTCAGGGTAGGAACAATAGGATTTCATTGCTATAAATATGGATTATTGAAAAGAATAAAACATGTATTTGGATCTTTTCCTTCAACCCCGCAAAATTGTATTATTTATTTGACACTAATGGTTGAA